TCTTTATCTCTAAAGATAGGGTGCCCTAACCACCCAACGGCTATTCCATCCCCGTTGTCCATTGAACCCGCTCTGAATAATCCTCCTTTTGCCGGATTATTGCCAATGTAATCATAAAAAGCTAATTTTTCAGGAATTTTAGACCAAGCTTCTGATAAACTTTGATTTTCGGCTAACCCAGCACTAACCCTTCGATATATTTCTTGCTGGAAGTATCCTTGATCCCATTGATAACGAGTAGGACCAAATAATTCGATGGGGGTAGTTGCTGAACCATACCACATAGTTCCGGCAACAACAAAAGCTGCAAAAAAGACAGCAGCTATACTACTGGAAAGGACGGTTTCAATATTTCCCATACGTAATCCCTTGTATAAACGTTGGGGCGGGCGGACACTAAGATGGAATAAGCCCGCTAATATGCCCAATGTCCCTGCTGCAATATGATGAGAGGCTATTCCTCCCGGGACAAAAGGATCAAAACCTTCCACGCCCCACGCCGGATTTACAGGTTGGACCTTGCCAGTTAGTCCATAAGGGTCCGACACCCATATTCCAGGACCATACAATCCTGTTACATGAAATGCGCCAAAGCCAAAGCAAGCCACTCCTGAGAGAAATAAATGAATTCCAAAAATCTTGGGCAAATCCAAAGAAGGTTTTCCTGTGCGCTCATCACAAAAAATTTCTAGATCCCAATATACCCAATGCCAGATAGCTGCCAAGAAGCACAAGCCAGAAAACACAATATGTGCTCCGGCCACACCTTCGTAACTCCAAATACCGGGATTTGTTATAGTCCCCCCTGTAATACTCCAACCGCCCCATGAATTGGTTATTCCTAAACGAGTCATGAAGGGTATAACAAACATACCTTGTCTCCACATTGGATCAAGAACGGGATCGGAGGGATCAAAAACGGCTAATTCATATAGAGCCATTGAACCGGCCCAACCAGCAACCAGAGCCGTATGCATTATATGAACAGAAAGCAAGCGACCGGGATCATTCAATACGACAGTATGAACACGATACCAAGGCAAACCCATGGAAATACCCCTTTATCAACGAAAAATAGACACTATGTAACTTTATTGCATTGGAATACCTCCCCTTTTCGGTGGATTCTTTCGGAGAAAGGATTAATATTTGTTCTATTCCATTAGTAATTAAGGGAAGAATTCGGCTCAGAAGAAAAAAGAGAAGCAGATCTATTCTATACCCGATAAGTATCAATACGCAATGGGGGTTGATCCTATTTTTTATGAATGAACGCATCCCTATTTGTTCATCATTCAAAGGACCTATTGGTAAGAATTCTCTTTCATTCATTCTGTCTTTCTTTATTTTATGGCCTTATTCTATCTATGTATAAAATATGAGGCCAATATTATTAAGACCATTATTACGCTTCCAGATCAAAGTGAAATATAGTATTTAATTCTTTTTCTTTCCTTTAATGCCTATTGGTGTTCCAAAAGTTCCTTTTCGAAATCCGGGAGAGGAAGATGCAGTTTGGGTTGACGTATAGTGCGCCTTGTCAAATATATTGGGTCATATGGGATTCCCCCGTTCTCTCGCCCGATCGAGATATCCTCTGTTTCGCCCAAAAAAGATTGATTGAATTATCAAAAATTTGTAGCGTGAAGTGTAATGAAGTGCAATTAGAGATCCATTTCATTTTTTTGGGGGGGTATCCAGATTAATATTTTCAATTAGAATGATTTATGGTTGGCTTGGTTGGACCGAAAAAATGAAGCATCCAGGCTCCGTTTAGAAAAAACCCAATTGGTAATACATTTATGATTACCACCTATATCATAATCATAAATCTTTTTTATTTACAAATTCGAAATAGAAATAAGAACGATTTCAAACTATTAATCAATCGAATAATATGAGAAATACGTTGAATATTTGGCGGAAAACATGAAAGAAAAAGGAATTAAATTAAAATAAAAAAGGAAATGAAATCATAGCAAAAAGATGTGGTATTGGGTCATTTGTCCTATATGCGCAAATAAAAATCGGGCGGATCTTTACTCGGAGTAGAGCATAAACCTAAAAAAATTGAATAAAAAATTGATGAAACCCATTCAGGAACAAGAGAATGACATCGTGATTTGGATTGAATCCCAATGAAAAAAAAATAGATCAATGAAAAGTTTGTGCGATAAGTTTAGCTAATTTTTTCTATATTCTAGATTATAGGAAAACGGGCCAAAACTTATCTTTCTTTAATTTCATTTTTAATTTCATTTTATTTTAAAATGTAAGAAAAAGCCCCTTCGTTAGAAATTAGAAGTTAGAAAAGGCACACTAGAAAAAACGAAGGATGGCTGGAATCTACACATTGATTTTTTTTCGCAATTTTTGTTGAACCGTATGCATCAAAAGGTGCCTGTACGGCTACTAAGGGATACAATTTTATCCTAATCAACCGACTTTATCGAGAAAGATTACTTTTTTTAGGCCAAGAGGTTGATAGCGAGATCTCGAATCAACTTATTGGTCTTATGGTATATCTCAGTATAGAGAATGATACCAAAGATCTGTATTTGTTTATAAACTCTCCTGGCGGATGGGTAATACCCGGAGTAGCTATTTATGATACTATGCAATTTGTGCAACCGGATGTGCATACAATATGCATGGGATTGGCTGCTTCAATGGGATCTTTTCTCCTGGCAGGAGGAGAAATTACCAAACGTCTAGCATTCCCTCACGCTCGGCGCCAATGAGTTTTTTTTATTTGATGGAAAGAAAAAAGAAGACTATGCCTTCGCCATATGAAATATGAATTAGTAAGTAATAATAGCATGGCACTTCGAATTCGATATGAAATTTTTTTTATTTATTTTTTTTTTTTCAAAACATTAGATTATGTATCGAAAGAGTAGTATGAGAGAAAGGGCATTTCCAATTTTATCTTAACTGTCGTGGGCCCATCTCAGCGTCACAAACTTTTTTTCTTTTCACACCAGAGGCTATTAACAATATTTATAACAATATTTATGTTATAAAATAAAAGAGTACGAAAAAAAAAAGACTATTTTTTTCTTTCTTTTTTTTGAAAAAAAAAAGAAACTTTGGGATTGCTGAATCACAGACGAAATAAATATATAAAGCAACGGAGCCATCATAGTATTTTTGAACTTTTCCGAAAAAAAAGAAGGGTGGTAATTGGATTATTTAGTGATCTGGGTCTAATAGACGCTCTCTATATTTTCTCTTTTTCTTTTTTCGATGAAAGAAAAAAGAGAATTCCATTGTAAAGCCGTATGCAATGCACAAAAAATGCCTGTACGGTTGTTCAATTCTATCTTTTTTTTTCTTATTATTCTTTAGCTTTTTTTAGCTATTCTTCTCGCCTCATTATGTGAGTTAGAAGAACCTTTTATTATGTTATATCATCAGGGTAATGATCCATCAACCTGCTAGTTCTTTTTATGAGGCACAAACAGGAGAATTTATCCTGGAAGCGGAAGAACTACTGAAACTTCGCGAAAGCCTCACAAGGGTTTATGTACAAAGAACGGGCAAGCCCCTATGGGTTGTATCCGAAGACATGGAAAGAGATGTTTTTATGTCAGCAACAGAAGCCCAAGCTCATGGAATTGTGGATCTTGTAGCGGTTAAATAAGTTAAATAACAAATAGCAATAGCAACGATTTAACACCAATCCACAATTTAATTAAGATTGATTTAATCCCTCTTCTTCCTTTCCTTCTTAACTTAAGCCTAAGGGGTTAATATTTTATTAATCTATTAAATAGAAAAAGAAGTAATTCAGAATCATCTGGTTAGGATCGATCTAAACCAGTCTATTATGTATATGATTCAGTATGCCAACTATTAAACAACTTATTAGAAATGCAAGACAGCCAATTAGAAATGTCACGAAATCCCCTGCTCTTGGGGGATGTCCTCAGCGCCGAGGAACATGTACTAGGGTGTATGTGCGACTTGTTCAGATCATGGGCTGAGAAAAAAGAAACAACTTTTTCAGTATCAACGATCCTTACCAGTGAATAGAATGGGGTTCGTCCGTTCACTATCTAAAAAAGATAGATCTACCATATCCTTCTATTGTGTATGAAATTTATGGTTTCCATTGGCGCAAATCCAATCTTGGAATTTAAGATGAGAAAAAATTCCCCATTGGTAGCAAATGCTTATCCATTAAGCGGGGAAAATCCTATTTAAAAAGCAAAAAGATTATGCTTCGACTCTTGCAAAGAACGGACTAACAGGGTCAGCTGCCCAATTAATCCTCATCCTTACATACCGTTACTGTATAAGATAGATCTCGTTGTGAAAGATCCATTACTGGAAAATTTATGAGTAGAGCCGAAGAGTGTGAACTGTACAAGTTACCAATTAAATGAAGGAATGAGCTCCGGTGTATAGAGAGGACCTCACCGTTTAAGAAGTAACCATAGAAACGATGGAACCCACTATTTATTTATCCATTTCTATTTACTCCTTTATTTTAGTTAATATGCTTTTTTTGATACTAGGTATCAATACAATTTCTTATTTCAAGGCGAAATTAAATGCCTAGAAAAAAGGAAAAATCGTGGTCGGGACGGTTAGAGTAGCAAAAGCCATTGGAATTTTTATTTTATACATTGGAAGAATCCGTTTTGTTATTAATAGACTATAAAAGAATAACTGAAAGAAAGAATTAGTTATTCATCAAAATTTCTTTTATTCAATGACCAGAATTAAACGGGGATATATAGCTCGTAGACGTCGAAAAAAAATTAGTTTATTTGCATCAAGCTTTCGAGGGGCTCATTCAAGACTTACTCGAACTATTACTCAACAAAGAATAAGAGCTTTGGTTTCGGCTCATCGGGATAGAGATAGGAAAAAAAGGGATTTTCGTCGTTTGTGGATCACTCGAATAAATGCAGTAATTCGCGGAGTGGGGGTATCCTATAGTTATAGTAGATTAGTACACAATCTGTACAAGAAACAGTTGCTTCTGAATCGTAAAATACTTGCACAAATAGCTATCTCAAATAGGAATTGTCTTTATATGATTTCCAACGAGATTAGAAAATAAGGAGATCGGAAGGAATCCAACGAAATGCTTTAAATGAAATGGGGTTCCCTCGAGAATGAACTCGGGGAAGGTAGAGTAGAAATTAATATGGTAAAAAATTCTGATTCTGATAAGGTCATCAAAACAAGATGAGCGAAGACGCTCAATAAAAAAAATATTTTTTTTTCTTCCACAACCGGATTCGATTCTTTTGAAGGGGTAAGCCTATTTATTTCTGGTTCTAAGAGCAGTAGTTCTAGTGGTCGACTCGCTTCTTTCAAACTGTTTCTCATTATTAAGAAAGGGTAACGAAGATAAAATACGAGCTTGTTTTATAGCAATAGTAATTAATCGTTGTTGTTTTAAGGTCAATCTATTTACTCGCCTAGATAATATTTTTCCTTGTTCACTAATAAATCGACTAATTAAACTCATGTTTCTATAATCAATTCGATCCCCCGATTGGATCGGGGGCAAACGCCTACGAAAAGATCGCTTGGATTTAAGAAAGAGTCGCTTGGATTTATCCATGATTTCTTTATTCCTTATTTCTAAAAAGAATCCTATCCCTATCTCTATTTCTAAAATCCTATTTTGAAAATTCAAATTATAGAATTAATATAATAAATAGGATATAGGATTTGGTTTTTTTATTTTATTATTGTTTATTTTATTATTATTTATCATTTAAAAATATAATTATTAAAATATATAATTTAAATATAAATAAATTTAAATATAAATATATTAATAATATATAAATAATATTAATAATATAATAATATATAAATAATAATATAATAATATATAAAGAAAATATTCGTTATATATAACTAATTATATATACTTAATATATTATATACCTAATGTCATATTTTCATATTCTCGGGAAGTGGTGACATACGAGCACTTGATTCGATTTATTTCTTTATCTCCCCGTGAATTGTATGTTTGTAACAATAGGGACAGAATTTCTTCAATTCCAATCGACTGGGCGTATTGTGTCGATTTTTTTGAGTAATATACCTGGAAATACCCGTTGATTCCTTATTAACGCCGTTTCGAACACAACTGGTACATTCCAAAATAATCGTTACTCGGACATCTTTACTCTTGGCCATGAACCTCCTTTGAGTTTTTAATTCACCCAACTTTTCTATTTTCCGATCAAAAGCGAAGAAGAAAGGAATGAAAAAAAAAGAAATAAAAGTTGCTAACTCAAAACCAAATCCTGAAAGATTTTGTTGCAATCAATATAGTAAATCAATATAGATTTATAGTAATAGTAAATAATAAGAAAGTAATAGTAAATAATAAGAATAAGTAATACAACGATTTCGAACTCTATTTAGAATCAAACCACCGTACGGTATTTTCTTTAAGTATCTTGTAGGATACTGTTGTTCCAGCCACATTTCTCTTTTCACTCTACTAGTAATTTAATTGGAGCTTGAACCCGAGTTTCGGTGAGGTTGAATCCACTTTTTTCGTTCTACCTTCCTTATTTATTTTATATAATTCTTATCTAATTCTAAAAAAACTAAAAAAAAAAATAAAAAGGGGGGGGGCGAGAGTAGTCACAGATATTTGATTGTATCTTGATCTAATCTTTTTCGCCCCGTCCCGCGGCAATAACTAGAATTAAAAAAAAGGGAATGTTAACGCATCCGGGAAGAAACGATTGATCTCTATCAATAAACCCGCTAAAGAACCGAACCAGAGAGTACTTAGTACCGGTGCTACGGAAAGATATGTTTTTAGATCTCGCATTTTAAATCCTCCTTCTTTATCGTATTACATTATGGTAATACATATATAATCGCATGTATGTGTGGTTAAAGACCACTTGTATTTGTCTATTTGTACCCGGAATTCCTAATTCAAAATTCAAATTGAAATGTACAATGATTCGATAGATAAGATTTTCCCTTTCTTAAAACAGCAAAACAAAATAGGTCCCTTTCCGCCTGAGAATTCCCGCTAAAAAGATTCATTTATTATTCATTATATGGTTGTTATATGATATGAGACCAAAAAGAGGAAATGGAAAGATCCGTTTTGTATTTCAATAGATGAAATAAGGGTGTGGAAAACAAGACAGGGATTCTCTACAATGACATTGTAGGCCAATTGAAAGGGATGTAGCGCAGCTTGGTAGCGCGTTTGTTTTGGGTACAAAATGTCACGGGTTCAAATCCTGTCATCCCTACCTATTACTTCTCCTTTGAGCAGTAACGAGGGAGTCGTTTTAGATTGACTAAAATTAAGCATACATAATCTATCATTTTCTCATATTATATATGATATATGATAGTATAGTTGTGCGCGATGTATTGGGGTTAGAAAATAAAAGAATCCTCTTTTTTACAGTCTTATTTATTATCATAAGAATGATAAGAAAGCGCTCTTAGTTCAGTTCGGTAGAACGTGGGTCTCCAAAACCCAATGTC